GGGCTACTTCCTAATAATTCTAATTATTCCAGAAAATTGGAACATCAAAAGAATCCGCTTGATAGGGAATCATTACTGAATTATATTGGTAATTCCGTAACCTCAATCAAAGAATTTCCTTTTGAGCCTGCACCCATTTTGCATTTTCAAAAATATTCTTTATTGAGAGAGCAAACAAGAATTGATTTAGAAAGTCAAGCAAAAGCTTTAAAATGGGTATTCGATGTAATTACAACTGATCCAAATGATCAAACAATAATTAGAAATAAATCTATTGGAATAGAAGAAATCTGTAAAAGGGTTCCTCAATGGTCATACAAATTAACTGATGATTTGGAAGAACAGGAGGAAGAAAATGAGGAAGAATCTACGGAAGATCATGAAATTCGTTCAAGAAAAGCCAAACGCGTAGTAATTTATACTGATAACGATCAGAATACCAATACTATTATAACTACAAATAATACTAATAATAGTGATCAAGCAGAAGAGGTGGCTTTGATACGTTACTCGCAACAATCGGATTTTCGTCGGGATATAATCAAAGGATCCATGCGTGCTCAAAGACGTAAAACAGTTATTTTGGAAATGTTTCAAGCAAATGTGCATTCCCCGCTTTTTTTGGATCGAATAGACAAAACATTTTTTTTTTCTTCTTTTTATATCTCTGAAATGATGAATCTCATTTTTAGGAATTCGGTGGGGAGAGAACCAGAATTGAAAATTTCGCATTTTGATTTTGAGGAGGAAGAGACAAGGGAAAAAGAGAAAAAAAACGAAGATAAAAAAGAGGAAAATGAATGTATAGCAATATCAGAAACTTGGGATAGCATTATATTTGCTCAAGCAATAAGAGGTTTGATGTTAGTAACCCAATCTTTTCTTAGAAAATACATTGTATTGCCTTCATTGATAATTGCTAAAAATATTGGCCGTATGTTATTATTCCAATACCCCGAATGGTATGAGGATTTGAAGGAATGGAATAGAGAAATGCATGTTAAATGCACCTATAATGGTGTTCAATTATCAGAAACAGAATTTCCCAAAGATTGGTTAACAGACGGTATTCAGATAAAGATTCTATTTCCTTTCTGTTTGAAACCTTGGCGAAGATCTAAAATACGATCTCATCCTAGAGATCAAATAAAAAAAAAAGGAAAAAAAGACAATTTTTGTTTTTTAACAGTTTGGGGAATGGAAGCGGAACTCCCTTTTGGGAGTCCCCGAAAACGACCTTCCTTTTTTGAACCCATTTATAAAGAACTCCAAAAAAAAGTTAGAAAAGTGAAAAAGAATTTCTTTCTACTTCTAAAAGTTTCAAAAGAAAAAACAAGATGGATCATTAAAATACTTCTAGTTCTAAAACGAATAATGAAGGAAATTCAAAAAGTAAACCCAATATTCTTATTTGAATTGAGCAAGACGAAAGTATATGAAACGGCTGAAAATGGAAAAGATTCTGAAATAAATAATAAGATTATTCACAAATCAACCATTCAAATCCAATCCATGAATTGGACAAATTATTCACTCATAGAAAAAAAGATGAAAGATCTTTCTGATAGAACAATCACAATCAGGAATCGAATAGAACGAATCACAAAAGACAAGAAAAAAATAATTCTAACTTGTGATGATAAAAGATCGAAATCACAGAAACATATTTGGCAGATATTCCAAAGAATAAATATACGATTAATACGTAAATCACATTATTTTATGAAATCTCTGATTGAAAAAATATACATAGATATCTTGCTATGTATGATTACCATTCACAGGATCAATTTCCAATTTTTCTTTGAATCAACAAAAAAAATAATCAATAAATCCGTTTACAACGATCAAACAAATCAGGAAGGAATTGATGAAAGAGATCAAAATACAATGAACTCTTTTTCCACTATAAAAAAGTTGTTTTCGAATACTAATATTAGTAATAGTACAAAAATGTATTATGACTTATCCTCCTTGTCCCAAGCATATGTATTTTACAAATTATCACAAACCCAATTACTTAACAAGTATCGCTTGAAATCTCTACTTCAATATCAGGGGACTTATCCTTTTATTAAGGATAAAATCAAGGATTATTGTATGACACGAGGAATATTTGATTCCAATTCAAGACATAAGAAAATTCATAAGTCTGGAATGATTGAATGGAAAAACTGGTTAAAGGGGCATTATCAATACAATTTATCTCAAACCAAATGGTCGCGGTTAGTACCGCAAAAATGGCGAAATAGAATCAATCAACGTTATAGGATTCAAAATAAAGACTCAATTAAATCGGATTCATATAAAAAAGAAAAAGACCAATTAATTCATTACGTGAAACAAAATTACTATGCAGCGGATTCATTGACAAATCAAAAAGAAAAATGGAAAAAACACTACAGATATGATCTTTTATCACATAAATATATGAACTATGGGGATAAGAAGGATTTATATATTTATGGGTCAAGATTACAAGTAAACAGGGTTCTCAAAATTCCATATAATTTCAATAAACCAAAATACGAATCATTTTTTGTATTGGTAAGTACAGCTATTAGTGATTATCTAGAAGAAGGATATATTATTGATACGCATAAAAATCTAGATAGAAAATATTTTGATTGTAGAATTCTCCATTTTTGTCTTAGAAAAAATATCGATATTGAGACCTGGACCAATACACATATCGGTACCAAAATGGATAAAAATACTAAGACTGAAAAAAAAATCAACAACAAATTGAAAAAAAAAGATATTTTTTCTCTTACGATTCATCAAGAAATCAACCCATCCAATCAAAAAAGTATTTTTTTTAATTGGATGGGAATGAATCAAGAAAGAGTTTATCGTACCATATCAAATCTAGAATCTTGGTTCTTCCCAGAATTTGTCTTACTTTTTGATGCATATAAGATTAAACCATGGATTATACCAATCAAATTACTTTATTTTGACTTGTATTTTTATAAAAATACAAGTCAAAATAAAAACATCAATATAAATAGAAAAAAAAATCTTCAGATGATATCTGATCAAAAAAAATATCTTAAATTAGAAAATTCCAACCAACAAAAAAATGAACAACAGGACCAAGTAAATCTTGTATCAGATATACGAAAAGAAAACAAAAAAAAAGATATTGAAGAGAATTACGCGGGATCAGACATTACCATTAAAAAAGGTAAAAAGAAAAAACAATCCAAGAAAAACAAGGAAGCAGAACTGGATTTCTTCCTGAAAAAATATTTCCTTTTTCAATTAAGATGGGATGACTCCTTGAACCAAAGAATGATCAATAATATCAAGGTATATTGTCTCTTACTTAGACTGATAAATCCAAAGGAAATTGCTATATCCTCGATTCAAAGAGGAGAGATGCATCTGGATGTAATGCTAATTCAGAAAGATCTAGCTCTTACAGAATTGATAAAAAAAGGAATATTAATTATCGAACCAATTCGTCTATCTATAAAAAAGGATGGAAAATTGATTATATATCAAACTATAAGTATTTCATTGGTCGAGAACAATAAACACCAAAGTAATAGAAAATGCATAAAAAAAAGATATATTGATAAGAGGAATTTGGATAAACCCATTGTACGATATGGGAATATGCTTGTGAATGGGGACAGAAATTATTATGATTTCCTTGTTCCTGAAAATATTATATCTCCTAGACGTCGTAGAGAATTGAGAATGTTAATTTGTTTCAATTCCCATAATTGGAATGTTACGGATAGAAATGGAAATCCATTATTTTGCAATGAAAACAACATAGGAAACTCTGGAAAATTTTTGGATGAGGACAAGCATCTTAATACAGATACAAATAAATTCATTAAATACAAATTTGTTCTTTGGCCCAATTACCGATTAGAAGATTTAACTTGTATGAATCGCTATTGGTTTGATACCAATAATGGCAGTCGTTTCAGTATGTCAAGGATACATATGTATCCACGATTTAGAATTATTTAATTTAATAGTATATTTCCTATATCATATATATCTATATTCCGTGACATTTTCGGTATATGAAAGCCGAAAGATGTACGCGTATGCTATGTTATATTTTGGTAAATGATACAGATTGAATGGTGTATCCATTCAATTGGATATAGGAATAAATAAATTAGCGGAATCCTTTTAGATAGAAAGAAATTTTTTTTCTTTCGTTAATGCGGAAACATATTATACCTTTCTATCCAAATCAAATTTTCAATTTGATTTGGATAAAATAAAGAAGTAGTATATGAATAAATCCAAATTTTTGTGTGTACTAGATTAAAATAACTGGCATAATTCTTTTTTTTTTTATTTTTCCTGATCGGAAAAATCCATGAAAAAGAAAGAAAAAGGATAGAAAAATTTTTTATGGTCAAAAATTCATTCATTTCCATTATTCCACAAGAAGAAAAAGAAGAAAACAAAGGTTCTGTTGAATTTCAAGTATTCAGTTTCACCAATAAGATACGGAGACTTACTTCACATTTGGAATTGCACAAAAAAGATTTTTTATCGCAAAGGGGTCTACGAAAAATTCTAGGAAAACGTCAACGGTTGCTGGCTTATTTGTCAAAGAAAAATAGAGTACGTTATAAGAAATTAATTGGTCAGTTGGATATTCGGGAGCCAAAAACTCGTTAATTTAATCGTTTGAATTTTTTTTAGTAGTATTCGATTTTGCGTTTTGATGAGCCTCGTTTTGAGGAATTCATGGAATAATGAATTAAGGAAGAAAAGATATGACAGTACCGGTTACAAGAAAAGATCTCATGATAGTCAATATGGGGCCTCACCACCCATCAATGCATGGTGTTCTTCGACTAATCGTTACTCTCGATGGTGAAGATGTTATTGACTGTGAGCCCATATTGGGCTATTTACACAGAGGAATGGAAAAAATAGCGGAAAATCGAACAATTATACAATATCTACCTTATGTAACACGATGGGATTATTTAGCTACTATGTTCACAGAGGCAATAACCGTAAATGCACCAGAACAATTGGAAAATGTTCAAGTACCTCAAAGAGCTAGCTATATCAGAGTAATTATGCTGGAATTGAGCCGTATAGCTTCTCATTTGTTATGGCTTGGACCTTTTATGGCGGATATCGGTGCACAGACTCCCTTTTTCTATATTTTCAGAGAAAGAGAATTGATATATGATCTATTCGAAGCCGCCACAGGTATGCGAATGATGCATAATTATTTCCGTATCGGAGGAGTAGCTGCTGATCTACCTTATGGATGGATAGATAAATGTTTGGATTTCTGCGATTATTCTTTAACAGGAGTTGTTGAATATCAAAAACTTATTACGTGGAATCCCATTTTTTTGGAACGAGTTGAAGGAGTGGGCATTATTGTTGGAGAAGAAGCTGTAAATTGGGGTTTATCAGGACCGATGTTACGAGCTTCTGGAATCCAATGGGATCTTCGTAAAGTTGATCATTATGAGTGTTACAATGAATTCGATTGGGAAGTCCAATGGCAAAAAGAGGGAGATTCATTAGCTCGTTATTTAGTACGAATCGGTGAAATGAAGGAATCCATAAAAATTATTCAACAGGCTCTAGAAGGAATTCCTGGAGGACCTTATGAAAATTTAGAAGTACGACGCTTTGATAGAGCAAAGAATTCCGAATGGAATGATTTTGAATATAGATTTATTAGTAAAAAACCTTCACCCAATTTGGAATTGTCGAAACAAGAACTTTATGTGAGAGTGGAAGCCCCAAAAGGAGAATTGGGAATTTATTTGATAGGAGATAATAGCGTTTTCCCCTGGAGATGGAAAATTCGTCCGCCCGGTTTTATCAATTTGCAAATTCTTCCTCAGCTAGTTAAAAGAATGAAATTGGCTGATATCATGACGATATTGGGTAGTATAGATATCATTATGGGAGAAGTTGATCGGTGAAATGATAATTGATACGACAGAAGTACAAACTATCAATTCTTTTTCTACATCGGAATTTTTAAAAGAAGTGTATGGACTAATATGGATTGTACCCATTTTGACCCTTATATTGGGAATCACAATAGGGGTACTAGTAATTGTGTGGTTAGAAAGAGAAATATCTGCAGCGATACAACAACGTATTGGGCCTGAATATGCTGGCCCGTTGGGAATTCTTCAAGCTATAGCGGATGGGACTAAACTACTTTTTAAAGAGGACCTCCTCCCATCTCGAGGAGATATTCGTTTGTTTAGTGCGGGACCGTCTATAGCGGTTATATCAATTCTACTAAGTTATTTAGTAATTCCTTTTGGGTATCGTCTTGTTTTAGCCGATCTCAGTATAGGTGTTTTTTTATGGATCGCCATTTCCAGTATTGCTCCTATTGGGCTTCTTATGTCAGGATATGGATCGAATAATAAATATTCCTTTTTAGGTGGTCTACGAGCTGCTGCTCAATCTATTAGTTATGAAATACCATTAACTCTATGTGTGTTATCAATATCTCTACGTGTGATTCGTTGGAATATGAACTTTGAACCTCTCTTCTAGAAATAAAAGAAAAAAGAAAGAGGTTCAATGTATTGAATAGATGTTTTCATCTTTTTTTTTTTTATTCAGCATTCGGGTTGATGGGTTAAACCAGATAGTTATATGAGTGAAACTAAACAGCTTAAAAATTTGTAGTAAGAAGAAAAAATCTCATTCCCTATGTACAAGAATAAAGTTGAAGTAAACATAAGCGGTGTAAACTGCTTACCCCAAGATTGAGATTTTTTGATTAGTCATCATATCTTGAAGCGGGCGCAAACAAAAGATCAACTGTATGGAGTTTCTACTACTGTCTCGTATGTATTACTATACCAGGGATCAATCAAAAGTCAGTGGACGGTTAGGAACACCAAGGTACGCAAAGGATTAGTAATGGAGATAATGTAAGGTATCAAAAAAGAGGTATTTCTTCATAAAACGAATCATAATAAGGACTTGAAATTGGTAGAAATGATCAAGTAGTACTTCCCTACGATTCCGATCTAGAGTATGCTCCTATTCACTGGTTAAAGAAATGACTATCAAGAACGAATTAATCCTTTATCTTTTTTTTTAGTATCCTCCTCTGAGACAGAAGAACAGGAAAAAAGAAATGGAATGCAGTAATTGAATGAATAATAAAAAAAGGGATCTTTATTTATTCTTTTCTCTATCCATATTCATACATATCGAATTCTTATCACAATTCATGAACTAATGACTAATTCTTTTTATTTTGTATTGATTGATATAAGGAGTATTTTATTGAAATATTAAGTTATTACCGAACAAAAATAAATTCTTATTGTAAAGGATAAGATCAATTCGGAAGCACTTTTTTTTTTTCTTATTCTAGCAGACAGAATTCCATTGGTCTAATTTGGGACTTTCCGATGTATCTTTATTCTATCTACCCAAAGATGGCGATAATACCGAACCCGTCCTTACATTTTTTTTGTGGCCATCGAGGAGCCGTATGAAGCTGAGGTCTCACGTACGGTTTTGAAATAGCGATGGGAACAGTGATGTTATTATCGACTATGATTATCTAACAGTTCAAGTACAGTTGATATAGTTGAAGCACAGTCAAAATATGGTTTTTGGGGGTGGAATCTGTGGCGTCAGCCTATAGGATTTATTGTTTTTCTAATTTCTTCTCTAGCCGAATGTGAGAGATTACCCTTTGATTTACCAGAAGCGGAGGAGGAATTAGTAGCAGGTTATCAAACCGAGTATTCGGGTATCAAATACGGTTTATTTTATCTTGCTTCTTACCTAAATTTATTAGTTTCTTCATTATTTGTAACAGTTCTTTACTTAGGTGGGTGGAATTTTTCTATTCCGTATATATCCATTCCTGAGCTTTTCGGAATAAATAAAATCGCTGGCATTTTGGGAATGACAATGGGTATCCTTATTACATTAACTAAAGCTTATTTGTTTCTCTTCATTTCTATCACAACAAGATGGACTTTACCTAGGATGAGAATGGACCAGTTATTAAATCTTGGATGGAAATTTCTTTTACCTATTTCTCTAGGTAATCTGTTATTAACAACTTCTTCCCAACTTGTTTCATTATAAATAACAGAATATGATAACACTATTTTAGATTCATAATCTCTATCAAACAAGAGAAATAAACGTCAATTTTTTCATGTATATCTACAATATGTTCCCTATAGTAATTGGGTTCATGAATTATGGTCAACAAACAATACGAGCTGCAAGGTACATTGGTCAAAGTTTCATAATTACCTTATCCCACACAAATCGTTTACCTGTAACTATTCAATATCCTTATGAAAAATCGATCACATCAGAGCGTTTCCGGGGTCGAATACACTTTGAATTTGATAAATGTATTGCTTGTGAAGTATGTGTTCGTGTATGCCCGATAGATCTACCCGTTGTTGATTGGAGATTTGAAAGAGATATTAAAAAGAAACAATTACTTAATTATAGTATAGATTTTGGGGTTTGTATATTTTGTGGTAACTGTGTCGAGTATTGTCCAACAAATTGTTTATCAATGACTGAAGAATATGAACTTTCCACTTATGATCGTCACGAATTGAATTATAATCAAATTGCTTTGGGTCGATTACCAATCTCAATAATTGGAGATTACACAATTCAAACAGTTATGAATTCGACTCAAATAAAAATAGACAAAGATAAACCCTTTGATTCAAGAACAATTACTGATTACTAAGATTTTGTTTTGATATAAAGGATCCAAGCTTTTTATTTTGGGTAGTCAGTAACTACAAATAAAAACTAATAACTATTGATTGTTGAGAATCACTGTTTGATTTAAACTGAGAATATATTTTTCGTGATGATTTCGAAATAGCAAATTTCAACTACATATTCCAACTACTCTTTTCTTTTTTTTTTTTTCTTTCGGATAAATATAAATAAAGTAGGATTGGCCCGATAATTTTATCTATATCTACATTAATCCATATTCAAATTCAATTCAATTATAAATGTATCATATACAATATTATATACAAGAAAAAAAAATAGGGTAACCCCTTTTCCTTTCCTGGACCATTTATTTAGTAAAGTTAAAGTAAGGTCATGAAATAGTTAAAGTTATTTATTTTGTATTTTATACATAATGGATTTACCTGGACCAATACATGATATTCTTGTTGTATTTCTGGGGTCAATTCTTGTATTAGGGGGTCTGGGGGTAGTATTATTTACCAATCCAATTTATTCTGCCTTTTCGTTGGGATTTGTTCTTGTTTGTATATCCTTATTCTATATTTCATCGAACTCCTATTTTGTAGCTGCCGCACAGCTCCTTATTTATGTGGGAGCCATAAATGTCTTGATCATATTTGCTGTAATGTTCATGAATGGTTCAGAATATTCCAATAATTCCTATTTTTGGACCATCGGAGATGGGGTCACTTCGATGGTTTGTACAACTATTCTTTTTTCACTAATTACTACTATCCCAGATACGTCATGGTCCGGAATTATTTGGACTGCAAGATCAAACCAGATTATGGAACAGGACCTAATAAATAAGGTTCAACAAATTGGGATTCATTTATCAACAGATTTTTATCTTCCGTTTGAACTCATTTCTATAATTCTTTTAGTTTCCTTGATAGGTGCAATTAGTATGGCTCGACAATAAGCAATAAAAATACTTAACTTAATAATGATTCCCAATTCTTAGAATTCTCACTAAATTCTAAATAAATAAATAGAAATTTTTAGTTAAATCTATCTACCGTCAATATCTTCTTTTGTTGTGTAATTGTTCTATTCTAATCAATTGAATCGGTTGAATTGTTGTTCATATTGAAATGAATCGAGATTGATAAGGAGTTAGTCAATGATGTTTGAGCATGTCCTTTTTTTGAGTGTTTATTTATTTTCTATCGGTATCTATGGATTGATCACAAGTCGAAACATGGTTAGAGCGGTTATGTGTCTTGAGCTTATACTAAATTCGGTTAATATCAATCTTGTAACATTTTCTGATATATTTGATAGTCGCCAATTAAAAGGAGACATTTTCTCAATCTTTGTTATAGCCATTGCAGCTGCTGAAGCAGCTATTGGACTTGCTATTGTTTCGTCGATCCATCGTAACAGAAAATCAACTCGTATTAATCAATCGAATTTGTTAAATAATTAGTGATAATCATCATAGATAATTTAAATAAAGACACATAAAAATATTTAATAGAATTAAAATACTATTTTTTATTGAATTTGAATGCAATTCAATAAAATTGAATTGCATTTTTATATTTATATTGAAATAATGATGACCAATTTGTTGGCCAATTAATTTGAATTCGCATGTGCAACTCGTATCATCATAATTGTTGAAACGAAAATCAAAGTCTCTTGACCTTTTCTCATAAACAGATTGATTTAAGAAATATATTGATTGTTTTTAATAAACCACTGCTTCGTCTGGTGTCTACAATATATATATTACAATATATAATATATGATTCATTTACTACTAATTTGATTTGACCAGATCGAAAATCTTTTATGTTCAAAACTGGAATTTATAGATCCAATGTCACATTCAGTAAAAATTTATGATACATGTATAGGGTGTACTCAATGTGTACGAGCTTGCCCCACAGATGTATTGGAAATGATACCTTGGGACGGATGTAAAGCCAAGCAAATAGCTTCCGCGCCAAGAACCGAGGACTGTGTAGGTTGTAAGAGATGTGAATCCGCCTGCCCAACAGATTTTTTGAGTGTCCGTGTTTATTTAGGGCCTGAAACAACTCGCAGCATGGCTCTATCTTATTGATACGTTACAAAAAACTCCACTTGAATCATTTGTGATTCCTCTTTACCGACAAAAGCCCGTGCTCAACAAAATATATTATTTTGAGGACGGGCTTTTCTGGTCAAATCAAAACGTATCTTGTCTTTATCACGAGTTATTTTCCTTGGTTAACAATACTTGTTGTTTTACCGATATTCGCGGGTTCTTCAATTTTCTTTTTCCCTCATAGAGGGAATAAGATGTTTAGGTGGTATACTTTGTGTATATGCTTGCTAGAACTCCTTCTAACGACTTATGCATTCTGTTATCATTTCCAATTGGATGATCCATTAATGCAATTGAAGGAAGATTCTAAATGGATAGATGTTTTTGATTTCCACTGGAGACTAGGAATCGATGGACTTTCCATAGGACCCATTTTACTGACAGGATTTATCACTACTTTAGCAACTTTAGCAGCTTGGCCAGTTACTCGAAATTCGCGGTTGTTCTATTTCCTGATGCTAGCAATGTACAGCGGTCAAATAGGATTATTTTCTTCTCGAGACCTTTTACTTTTTTTCATCATGTGGGAGTTAGAATTAATTCCTGTTTACTTACTTTTATCCATGTGGGGGGGAAAGAAACGTCTCTACTCGGCTACAAAGTTTATTTTGTACACTGCAGGGGGTTCTATTTTTTTCTTAATAGGAGTTCTAGGTATGGGTTTATATGGTTCCAATGAACCAACATTAGATTTTGAAAGATTAATTAATCAATCATATCCTGTGTCGTTGGAAATAATATTCTATTTTGGCTTCCTTATTGCTTATGCTGTAAAATTGCCGATTATACCCCTACATACATGGTTACCTGATACCCACGGAGACGCACATTACAGTACATGTATGCTTTTAGCGGGAATCCTATTAAAAATGGGCGCATATGGATTGATTCGGATCAATATGGAATTATTACCCCATGCTCATTCTATATTTTCTCCCTGGTTGGTGATAATAGGAACAATGCAAATAATCTATGCAGCTTCAACTTCTCTTGGTCAACGTAATTTAAAAAAGAGAATAGCCTATTCCTCTGTATCTCACATGGGTTTCACAATTATAGGAATTGGTTCTATAACCGACATGGGACTCAATGGAGCTATTTTACAAATGCTCTCTCATGGATTTATTGGTGCTGCACTTTTTTTCTTGGCGGGAACGAGTTGTGATAGAACACGTCTTGTTTATCTCGAAGAAATGGGAGGGATATCTATCCCAATGCCAAAAATATTTACCATGTTCAGTAGCTTCTCGATGGCTTCTCTTGCATTGCCAGGAATGAGTGGTTTTGTTGCGGAATTTGTAGTATTCTTTGGACTAATTACTAGTACAAAATATCTTTTAATGCCAAAAATGCTAATTACTTTTGTAATGGCAATTGCAATGATATTAACTCCTATTTATTTATTATCTATGTTACGTCAGATGTTTTATGGATACAAGCTATTTAATATTCCAAACTCGAATTTTTTGGATTCTGGACCACGAGAACTATTTCTTTCAATCTGTATCTTTCTACCCATAATAGGTATTGGTATTTATCCCGATTTCGTTCTCTCGTTATCAGTTGATAAGGTACACGCTATCCTATCCAATTATTATCATAGATAGTGTTTCATTAATGAGACGGAAGGAAAGTCTTATAATTCTTTGAATTTAATATTTGGAAAATCGTTTGCTGTACTGTATAATGAAAAAAGAAATAAAATGAATAAGAATTGTAATTAGATACATCTCGAGTTTTTGAGAACCGTTTGAATCGAGGAATCATTCAAATTTAAATGGTTCTCAAAAACTCATAAAAACAAACTTTCGTTATATATGGGATGATGTTTTTATCTTATGTATTCTTCATGTAGTTTATTCAATTAGATGTTTATGTGAATGAACCATAACTATGTAGACCTATTCCTAATAGATTGATCCCAAAATAGCATATCCAAATTATAAGAAATCCTGTAGAAGCTACAAGTGCCGAATTCGTACCTTTCCAATTTATATTTGTTCTAGTATGTAAATAAATCGCGAATATGGTCCAAGTAATAAATGCCCAAGTTTCCTTGGGGTCCCAATTCCAATAGGATCCCCATGCCTCATTAGCCCATACTGCTCCACAAAGAATACCTATGGTTAAAAAGGTAAACCCTAGACTAATGACACGATAACTCCAATAATCCAAACGCTCAGTTAATTGATATTTGTAATAATTTCGAAATGAAGGAAAAGAAGTGTTTTTAAAAACACTTCTTTTTTCATTCAAATATTCAATCTCACCAAAGCCAAAGAAAAATGACTTAATTAAGAAATTATTGCTTTTACAAAAAATATCGATGTTTTTTCGAAATGTAATGACTAGAAGAGCGACTGATAATAATGATCCGCATAAAAGAGCTGCATAGCTCAATAACATCATACTTACGTGCATCATTAACCACTGAGATTGTAGAGCAGGTACTAATATTGCAGATTGATGCATTTCAGTTAAAAGACCCGACATGGCAAAGCCTTGAGTCAAAATGGTACTTGGTGCAATTATTGTGCTTAAATCATTTTTAAGGTTACATATCTTGGGAATCATATGAATAATGAAGAAACTACATGAAAGGAAGATTAATGACTCGTATAAATTACTTAATGGAAAATGTCCCGAAGAAATCCAACGAGAAACTAATAATCCTGTTATAGAGAAAAAAGTAGCTATCATCCCTTTTTCTGACCAATCACGTAATCCTACAATTTTGTGGACTAATAAGGTCATCAAATGAATCGTAATCACAATTGAAATGATCGAAAAAGAGATATGAGTTAATATATGTTCTAAAGTCGCAAATATCATAAAAGGGGTCCCATTACAGAATTGGGAATCGGGAATTGAATACATTTTAGGATCTATTGTATCTCTTTTACAAGATGCCGCCACTCGGACTCGAACCGAGATGCTTTAGCACTGCTTCCTAAGAGCAGCGTGTCTACCAATTTCACCATGGCGGCTTACTTGAAATAATAATAGTCAATTCATGTTGAATCGTCGAGATTCAAGGATTCAATATAGTTTAGGAAACATTAATTAGAATCGATGAATAAAGACTGGTTTGTAGTTTAAATATTTGAATCTTCAATAAAATACCTACTTAGGTAGTATCGTCGTGGGTTTTTTAACAATCAACTTTCACGTACTAGAAACTAAGTTCTCTCCAAACAGTTGGAACTCAATAGTTTTTTATCAGTTGAGGTATAAAACTAAGAATTGTCTTTTTTTCTCTATTTTTTTATGATTTGTTTTTCATTTATCCGATTTCATGGATTCAAATGAAAAAGATTGAGTTTTTTTTTTTTTCAATGAACAAAATCAAATAACTAGGATTTCCTATCTATCACAATTTCATCATTAAATACAAAGAATTTTTTATTTTTCTAATGATTTCGATACCTTAGTATATTTAAATTAAAGTATTAATATTCTTTATTGCGCATATAATTTCTAATTTATGATACCATTTACAAAACCAATTAAGTTTTGGGATAGGCATATAACAAAAGAGTTTCAATCTCTATCACAATTGTACTTTTCACAATAGAAAAGTACAATTGTGATAGGGAAAAAAATAATACTTAGAACCCAATATACAAAAAACTATTATTCTATATATCACAGCAGTGAGTTCTAACTAATATTGAGAAATTCAATACAGAAAAATACATTAGTTAACATTCATCTTACAAAATTGGAGGTTCTTTAGGCTATATCAATTGAGATTATTCTAAGACTTTATTATTTGTTTGTCGCACAAAAAAACTTTTTGAATGCCCGGTGGAAACCGATTTCGCTAAAGAAAAAGCTTTTACTGCAGCTAAATATCCTTTTTTCTTCCAAATATTTCTACGAATACGTTTTTTTGACATAGAAGTACGTTTTTTTGGAACTGCCATTCAAAAAAAGGGGGTTCCTCCTTTTATCGTTGTATGTGAAAGACATGTATTCTTCAAAATAGATCGTTCTTTTTAGTTATTATCTATACTTATTTCGTGTATGTGGATAATTTTTTTAATATACTCTTTTTAATATACATTGTTTTTTTACTTTAACATATAAATATATATAATAAACATACAAATATATATAATACAAATGTATTTATATATACATGTATATGTGATATATATATCAATATATGTATGCGCGCGCATCACACATCACATATATAAATGACAACATGAGGGAAAAAAAATAGAAGAAAATAAGGGAAAATGAAAATTGATTAAGTCCAGAGTGCTATGTCCATAATTAAAATTCCAATTAGAACTAGTACTTAATCTGTTAAACAAGACATTCCATTACTTAGGCAACCTAAGTAATTTTTTATTTCAGTTATATACGAAGTAAGGAGTATCATAAGATTTCCGATAAACATAAGTTTTCTTTATTGGATTGAAATCCAATCAATCAGTTACACAACAAGTTAGGTAATTACTCCACTCCCAAAATGAACTAGAAAACCTAGGTATTTTTTTTTATTCGAATATAGATACTATGATCCATATTTGAATAAAAAAAAGTACTCTTTTTTTGGTCTAACTCTTTTTCCTTACTATATTTACTATACTATATAATATATTTATTATACTATTATAGTATATGTAATATGTTTATTAATCACCAAAAAAAATATCAAAATCTAATAAATACAAAATCTACTAAATAAGTAGTAAGAAAATTATTAAAGAATCTCATATTCCTTTAATCTTTTCTTAGTTAAAATACCTACTAGGTAATCGCCTTTACCTTTACATAGTTATTTGGTCATATTTTTTGACCAACCAATTGTCAATTTTAGAATATTTCAAATATCTGAGAAAAAATCTGAATAATTAAGAATCCCAATGTTTGACTTTTTTTTTTTTTCTTTTTTTTTTATTGATTTCTTTTATTATTGTTCCTTTATAAAAGGATAAAAAAGATAAGAATTGGTGAATCGAGAACAATTTGCAATTATAAGAAAAAAGAGTTTCTTTTCTTATGGAACATACATATCAATATGCGTGGATAATACCTTTTCTTCCACTTCCAGTTACTATGTCAATAGGATTTGGACTTCTACTTATTCCGACAGCAACAAAAAATATTCGTCGCATGTGGGCTTTTCCTAGTGTTTTACTCTTAAGTATAACTATGGTGTTTTCGGCCAATCTGTCTATTCAACAAATAAATGGAAGTTTTATCTATCAATATCTATGGTCTTGGACCATCAATAATGATTTTTCTTTAGAGTTTGGATACTTGATCGATCCACTTACTTCTATTATGTCAATACTAATTACTACTGTTGGAATCATGGTTCTTATTTATAGTGACAAGTATATGTATCACGATCAAGGATATTTGCGATTTTTTGCTTATATGAGTTTTTTTAATACTTCTATGTTGGGATTAGTTACTAGTTCCAATTTGATACAAATTTATATTTTTTGGGAACTAGTGGGAATGTGTTCTTATTTATTAATAGGGTTTTGGTTCACACGACCAATTGCAGCAAGTGCTTGTCAAAAAGCTTTTGTAACTAATCGTATCGGGGATTTTGGTTTATTGTTAGGAATCCTAGGTTTTTATTGGATAACAGGTAGTTTAGAATTTCGGGATTTGCTCGAAATAACTAATAACTTAATCCAGAATAATGGGGTCAATTCCTTATTTGCTACTTTGTGTGCTTCTTTATTATTCGTCGGTGCAGTTGCTAAATCCGCACAATTCCCCCTTCACGTATGGTTACCTGATGCTATGGAAGGACCCACTCCTATTTCGGCTCTTATACACGCTGCTACTATGGTAGCAGCAGGAATTTTTCTTGTAGCTCGGCTTCTTCCTCTTTTCATAGTCATACCTTATATAATGAATTTCATTTCTTTAATAGGTGTAATAACACTATTATTAGGGGCTACTTTGGCCCTTGCTCAAGGAGACATTAAAAAAAGCTTAGCCTATTCTACAATGTCTCAATTGGGTTATATTATGTTAGCTCTAGGTATAGGTTCTTATCGAGCTGCTTTATTCCATTTGATCACTCATGCCTATTCAAAAGCTTTATTGTTTTTGGGATCCGGATCCATTATTCACTCAATGGAACCTATTGTTGGATATTCGCCAGATAAAAGTCAGAATATGGTTCTTATGGGTGGTTTAACAAGATATGTTCCAATTACAAGAACTACTTTTTTATTGGGTACACTTTCTCTTTGTGGTATTCCACCTCTTGCTTGTTTTTGGTCCAAAGATGACATTCTTAATGAAAGTTGGTTGTATTCACCAATTTTCGCAGTAATAGCTTCTTTCACAGCAGGATTTACCGCATTTTATATGTTTCGGGTATATTTACTTACCTTTGATGGGTATTTACGTGTTCATTTTCAAAATTACAGTAGCACTAAAAATGGTTCGTTCTATTCCATATCTCTATGGGGAAAAGGAACTCCAAGAGGAGTCAATCCTAATTTACTTTTATCAACAATGAATAAAAAGGTTTCTTTTTATTCAAAAGATAGATCGAAAATTGATAATAATGTAAAAAATAGGATACGATACTTTAGTACTTACTTTGGAAATAAATACACTTCCATGTATCCTCACGAATCGGACAATACTATGCTATTTCCTCTTCTTGTATTAGTACTA